ATGTTGCGGGGAAGCAAATAGCAGGGGATATCAAGTTTTTTTATGTTGGCACTCTCAAAGTAGAATATGCATTTCATGAACCACTCCAGTTCGAGCACTGGAAGCTACATCAAGTACAGTCCTACTTTCTTAACTTAAAGGGCAGTCTCATATACTATACTATAGTATACTATAGTGGATGCGAAGCTAGATAGATGGATGTTTTATGGTTCTTTGGTGGCTGTTTGATGATGGGGCTTGTCTTGTCGGTAGTAGGTCAGGTCCGGGTCCGCCCTTTACTTGGATCTGGATCTCATCCCTAGCTCGTAAAGCTTGATTCCAGTTCCGTGTAGTCAGGGTGGTGCTTTTGGCCTTTACGCTCTGGTTGGTAATCGCGGTTGCTGCCCCTAGCCACTGACTATTCTTATTTAAGTAAGCCTACCCAGTTTAATCCCCCTCTCCCTCTCCCTCTCCTATGGTCGAGTGAGTCCCTACCTATGGTCGAGCAAGTTTCACTCCCTCTCGCAGTTAGTTTCTCCGACAAATAGATCTGATCGCAATTCAGATTCTTTTGCCATCACCTTCTATTACTTCCTTGGTCGAGCATCTATCAACACCTGACGATGAGGAGGAATATTACATATTGCCTCAAAAGGCAAGCCACAGTGAAGTCTCCTACTAAATGCTTATTACCAGATCCAACGATTCTCTGTGAAAGGGTTTTTGATCGATTTCCACTCCTAGCCCAGAAGAGAAGGGGCTGCAGATAATTCTATGCTAATTAAGTAGTTTGTTATATCCAATTCTTAAAGAAAAGTATGTATTTGAAGTTTGGTAAGATCTTCCCTCTTGTGAAAGAGAGGAAGGCACTAAGACCCGCTAGAAGGACTCTAAGGGAAGAAAGAAAGCCGTCCTAGTGAGGTGCAATGCTGAAACTGTGATCGGTAAACAAACCCTACAGAAGTCGGAATGGGATACTTCACTAAGGAAGTAGCACCGGCGGTTAACTATACTAATCATAGGCATTCTGAGTTGCGTTTGGGTATGGAATGGATAGGCCCCAAGTGGCTGCCTCTCCTACTACCAATGTGTGTGGGCGGATCATCGCCCCTTCATTCTGGTTCTACTTCATTCGCTATTAACAAGACGGCACACGCAAGACAAAAGATGTCAAATCAGGCCCTTGAAAGGTGTAGATGAAGCCTTTTCCTTTTCTGCCGGAAAACACTTGAAGGATACGAGGCATAAGACTATGGATCGAACTTCTTAAGAGGGAACCGCTACTGCAGCCAATCCATTGAAAGGTGAAGGCAATGCTAAATGCAGGTGCAGACCGATTGGGTTCTCCCTTTTGCTAGGGGGTGATGTTACCAGGTTTTTCGCGAATGTGAGGTTCAAGTACTGCCATCCTTTGTTGGTCGAGTTCGCTGTGTAATTTCAACAATGCCATTCGAAACCGAAAAGGCCGTAGCTGCATCTTTCGAGAAAAAGAAATAATAGGTGTCACGCCGATGATTAGGAGAAGTTATGGCTTAGGGAAGGGCGCTTCTGCCCAGATCTATGATTGATCTAGAATTCCCCGAGACGAGACGAACTGTCGATTCTCCGATAAATGTCAATGACTTAAACATGTTTCCGAGACTTCAACATACATGTTTGGCAGCGGCAAGGAGTTTTTTTTTACTTCCTAACACGGATACCAAGACAGCTGAGCAGTGAGGAATATTACATATTGCCTTTCAGTCTCGAAGCAAGCTGTGGTACAATCCCTACTTCGCTCCGGCTCGTTCCGTTCCCGTGTACTATACTTTCTATTCCTATCCCGCAGTGAACGAAGTTCGCGATGGGTTAAGGGGCCTATAGTATAGAGGGATCTGGGATTCGGTATAATAACTCCTCGTAATTCAGGCGAGTGGAGGAAAGTGAAGTTGACTGTTGGAGGAAAATAGGCGAGCCCTACTAGTACAATAGTCTACGGAACTAAAGGAACTACTCGGCTATTAAGAGACAAAATAGATTCGGCTCGTTGGCTCTATAGACTCACTCTCTTCACAACGAGAGGAGTTTACTACACGTATGGCCTCGTTTAGCCTTGTCTTAAACGGTGGCTCCGTGGTCCCAAGTGCTCGTCTTTTTAACTTCTCCCTGGAACTGTTGATCCCTTCCGCTCCGTTCGTTCCGAACTCGCGAGCGAAGTTTTGGCATGTCAAGTCTCTTTTCTTTCAACTCCGCTCGGTGATCGCTCATGGCTAATATAGGTAGGTCCAGAGCTAGCTAGTGTTCAGAAGTCACTTAAGAGATTGAATTGAATATGGGTCCTATTAGAATAGGCTATAAAAGAGATAGAGATTCGCATTCGGGAAGGGAACCATAGCAGCTGATAAGGGCTGCTGGTGGAGCCGGAGAAGAACGGGGATAAGGGCTGGTAAGTACTAAAGCTGCTGGAGCGGCTGCCTTCGCCCACGAAGGAATCGGAATCTCGCTACTTCCCCTAACTGTCCTAGAGCAGGAGAGAGTGAATCTACAAGCAGGGAATAAAAAAAAGAATAGGCGCCTCTATAGTCTTCCTTTTCTTGCCGCTTCGCTTCCAGACATAGGATATATTAGATTAGAGGAATGAATGAGGTATTGCTGACCAGGTAAGAGAGATCTTCCTAATTACACCAGTAAAGCCGGAGTAAGTGGATTGGCGTTACGTTATCAGATCCAGACGAGCTCAGAGCCATAGCCTATGCGAGCCTTACCGGATCTCTTGTACATTTTTTCAGTTTACTTTACCTATGAGAGAACCGGCATATTCTTACTAACTAAACAAAGGAGGGCTTAGTGATTAACAACCTCCGGAAAGGAAGTCGTCTTTCAAGTCAAAAAGTAATAAAGGTGCCGAAGGCGAAAGGAGAATCCGCGTCTTTTTCTCTTTGTTTACGGAAGGATTAGTAGAGTAGTGTGCTTAGGTCGTGGTCTAGAGTACTTCCTTCCGCGCCTTGGTTAGCCGAAGAGAAGTGTGCATGAAATGGTGGAGCTCCTATGGGTCAACACAAGTTGCGTAGACTTCAGACCCACTTTGCTTTCACGATTTTACCTTGGCATTCCATCAATGAATTCATCTTCCGCTTTGCACTGGCCCCATTCCTAAAGTTCGTATTCTTCGATCATAAAGGTGAATCAAAGTCTAACTAAAGCAGAAAGAGGATAAAAGGGAGCCTGTCAATCCTAAGAATGTGGTCTCAATCCTTGCGTTCCGGGCAAGCTGAAGTTTTGTAACAAGCCCCCTGATCCGCATGTGTTAAGCATATAGTCTCAGTTTAGACTTCTTTCTCGATAGAGCGGAACTAGGACTCTAAAAAGAACAGATTGTACTACAGGCTGAGACCTCGTGAGGTGGAATGAGAACCTACCCCACATTTCCATTTTATATAAGACAGACTGCGGGATAGGGCAATGGAGAGAGATGTGATATCAAGGACTTCGGCAAGGAGACATATAGCTTAGCTTACTTAGGAGGAAAGAATGACAAAATTCGGAATGGAAAAAGGGTGGATGCAATAGAATCCGCTCTCATTAGCAGGAATTCTCTTAAAAAAAATAAGAAGACTCGCTTTCTGTACTAAAAAGACTCTTTGATTCGTTTTATATTGACTATCTAACGGAAAAGACGGTTAATAGGATTATTGTACTGAACTAAATATGGAACTGAATTCCGCTAAAAGACTGTTTGACTTCTCTTCTTTGTTAGTTTAGATCCCTCGGACTCGTTCCGGTGAGTAGAAGCAGAATAGAAAACGTAGGAAAGTTTCGTTTATTAGCCGCTGGCGGTTCTACTTACTTGTGAACATGAAGCCTTCCTTTCGAAATGAAGAGAATGCCTCCGGGGATGTAATGTAGCTGATCACTGACTACTGAAAAAGTACAAGTAAGCTCCAACCCCGTTACATAATTCAAAAATTTATAACAAAAATCTTTCTTCGATCGGAAAAAAAAGACAAAAGAATGGTTTAGCCAATGATAGACTGAGCACTAACCCAATCTTGAAAACCCCCCCGATTTCCACAGTCTGATGACTCACTTAAGGACGGCGTTAGGCGAAGATATTTCCTATGACTTAACGGAAAGAGGTCTTCCTTCTCATCATAGTGAGCCTCATCTTCAAGAAAGATCGACGAATGAAGAGAGGATTCACTCACTTCATCTTAGATATTATGCCTTTATTTTTGGAAGTCTTCTCTTGGTTGTCTTGCTAAATAACAGAGCAGCCTTCATCTCCTAAAGGGAATTGTAGTGTAGTCGAGTATCAAATCATGAATTCATAAAATAGAATAAGTCCCTATCGCCTGAACACGGGAAAGGTTAGGCATCTATCTTTAGTGCGTTAAGTGAAATAAGGGTCGTATTCTAAGTTTCTTCCGCTTTCTGTTGTAGGATTCGAGAAAGTCTTTTTGGTTCCATAACCTCCATGGTTATGTAGCTCCTATGGGATGATTCAACCCATGATACGTATGTTGATTTAGCAAGCCAATGCCTTAAGCCTTATCCCAGTAGCTCAGTAGTAGAGCGGTCAGCTATTCACCACTGATTCGTCGTAGGTTCAAATCCTACCTGGGATCTTATTCTCTATCTATCCATTCAAAGTGGACAAGAAAGAAAGCATAGTACCCAGCGGATTTAGAAATACCTGCAGTATTAAAGTCAGTGGTGATACATTAAAGAAAGCGAAGTGCTAGTGCCTTTGTACAAAAGAGAGAGGTTGTACACAAGTCTTTAGTTTTTCTTTAAGGGGTTAAGGCCCCTTTCGAGCTTTACTAATAGATAGGGGTGGCAAGCTAGCTTTAGAGAGTAGGGGCTAGGTCACCATACTCTCTCCATGCTTCTATTTGCATAGTCAATGCGGCTCTGGCATTTTGACCCGAATTGGGCCTACTTTGGCCGTGGGTCAGGCTTTCCATGACCTGCTGGACAGGAAGTTGAGTTATGAGTTAAGGGTTGCTATGGGGGGGAAGGTAATTTGAATTAAACTACGATTTTGTTACTAGTCTGAAACTGCTACCCCCGCTGCCCTAACTGCTGCTTTCATTAGTGAACTTTGAATCCGCTTACCGGTCCTCGGTCTATTTTTCCCTTACCCGCAGCTAACCGCTAAACAGTCTAAATCAGTAGCCTCACAGCTATTTCTCTGTCCTAACTAGGGTTTCTTTCAAGCGAGCCCATTCTTTCTTTCTTTCAGCTTTGTTTCATTCTCCCATTCAAAAAGTTCAATAAGAGATAGAACGGTTCGATTTCTTACTCTTTTCTTTGACCTCCCCTAACTCGAGACCTTGACTCTTCGGGGCTTACCAATCATGATTGTTTGACGAAAAATGCTCTGATCCCAGTTTGGGACTTCCTCCTCATGTCATGTCACGAAACGCATTCGAGACTTTTCACTTGAATATATATGTATAAGAGAGAGAAAGAAAAATTGTGATCTTCACAACTGGGGAAGAGGAGTCGCCTACCCCACGGAAGGATCATAGATCTCAATAAGTGGATCATGAGTCAGTACGTCAACAATCAGAAAAATCTCCATATAGCACATTTACCAATCCAATCTAAGGATTGTTTGTCAGGTCTTTCCAATGCCGGGTAAAGGATCAGCAGCAAACCACCTTTTTTTACAAATGATTGTGATTGTATTGTGGAATTGAGGCAGGGGACGGTGCTAGACGACTCGGCGATTCTACCCTTCTTTTTTTCCCAGGATTGGATTGTCGCCTTACTGCTTGACGAGAACAACCTACCACTGACTTTTTTTGAAAGTACCTCTCTCATTACACCAAACGAGTCTGTCTTTTACGATAGGGCTTGAGATCGGTCCACCACTAAGGATCTATGGTAGATCAAAGAGCGCAGAGAAGATTGCCCACCACTAGTTCTTGTACGCGCTATAATATAAGATATAGGCTTTCTATGAAAGCTCGTAGGATCCGCTGACAAAAGAGAAAGGGATTCGGACTCGCCTGGTTCATGTCTATCGAAGAGGGATCTCAAATTGCGCTTGACCGCCGACTCGTAGCATGGGTGATAATTCTTCCTTCTGTTTTTCCGTCTTCTTCTCTGCCGAAAGGAAAGACAAAGGCGAGGGAGTCCTCGGATGGGGAAACCCGCGATTGAGAGGTCAGATCACACCATCCTCATTGATCCAACTCGGGTTGGTATGCTCACAAAGAGAGACCAATCCACATGTGTTTAAGTTTGAGAGCCACCTTGTTCTCTATGGGTCGAATCCCCCGACCAAGACCTTGTCGTGGATGGAGTTGCCCGATGATAATATGACTTACTGTTTATGTTATGGCTCCGTTGCTGGACAGTCAGCGGGAATTCCGGGCTGTCCTTGACAAGTGATCAATCCAAAGAACTCCGATCGATGGAAGAAAGCGAGCACTCAACCTCACCTAGATCTTCCTTTGTTGCACCTAATGGAGAAAGAAGACTGGTAATAGGTTTCTTTTGGAAAAATAGATCTAAGTTTAGCCTGTTTTCTTTTGATTCATCCAATTGTGGAGAGTGAGTCTAGTATCATACTTCCAATTCCTCTAAAGGAGTTGACCCGAATCAGTAAGAGGGATGATATATTGACAGACTTATCCCTGGACCATTTTCTGCCTACTTTACTGTCCTGGCCCTACCCCCTACTTGTGAATGAAAGCACTACGCCAAGTCTTTTTTTTTATTCCTTACTCTATTGGCTGGCTCGCGGGACTACTTGACCAGTGGAACCACTCCATTTGATTACTAATTATTCATTAAGCCCGTCTTTAATTCATACTAATTTATTTAGTTTAGCCCAGGAGGGATTTCTCGACTCAAATTGGAAAAAAAGAACCAAAGGCCTCACTCCTCATGACAAAGTGGTCACACTAAATCAACCTGGGATTCCCAGCTTTTCAAGGCAAGGGTTTTTTCAATCTGTAAGAGGAAGAAGCTAAGAGTCACCAATACAAATGATCGCCCGCTGCACCTTTCTTCTCTTATCTTATGGGGCGGGCAAGTTTTCTCTGCCCCGAAGTTCAAGCAAACCTAGGTTGATGTTGACAATGTGTGGGAAGGATCCGTTGAGCTTAGTAGCTCAGGATTTGCATCTTCTCCAACAAGGTGCTCATGCAGTAAATGACTATGTTCTGTATTCCGGTTTGAGGCATGGTCAAAAATTAGAATTCTGATTTCGATTTTGCTTCTCCAGATCGCCCAATGGGAGACAGGGCTTTCGCAATCCCGAGGACAAAAGTAAATCAGAATAGGCTTAGAGGGAGAAGGAATCCCCAGCTATTGATTCAGCTACTATTGAATCCAATCCTAGGGCATTAGCGGAATAAAATAAGAGCAGTGGGACTTGAGCTAGTGGGATTAAAGTATGAAAAAAGAGAAGTACAAGCAACTACATCAAAAACCTCTATTCCTGACGTGAACTCTAGTCGCTCTCTATGTTCATTTTTCTTTAGCAAGAAGCCCTGTGAAAGCTATCTCATTCATATAAGATAATAGGGGATAGTATACCTGGAATAAGTTTTGAGATGCAAGAAAGCAAAGAGGTAATAGGCGCAATCAGGCAAGCAGTTAAGCGACTTCTGTCTTCAAGATATGCCTTTTATATATAATACTATTATTATTATACAGGTGAGTAAGGTTCCTTCTGGGAACTCCTGCCTTTGTTTGGATGGACCATAGGCCTGATGCTAGGAAGCAAGAAGCTAGAATAGTGTAGTGTAGTTCGAGCATTAAAAGGCAGCTAAGGCAAGAAATCAGTACACGAATCCCCGGCATTTAGAAAGATATGCCCGCCCCCTCTCTTAACTTTAATACACTGTGACTAAGAGACTCTCTTCAAGTGGAGTGAAGCCAGCGCTTTAGGGGCTGAGGGGGGAGAACAAATGAAGCCCCTATACTTTTCTTTTCCTTAAGGCTTTCCCCCTTCAAAAGCTAGTCTAATCACGGAATAACCTGTCGTATTGGACTTATGATGTACTTTCCTTTATTGAGTAGCTAATTCATACCTATCATAGACAGAAAAAAGTTATATTACCTTTTCCTTTAACACTAGACTTGTGTAATAGGATCTTTCCGAAGGTGGAGTTAAGGCAGCAAGCATAGGTGCTTCAGTTTCCGGTACCGGGTAATCCGGTATGTGTAAATAAAATCCGTCCTGGTAGGCGCAGTAGATCAAGCAAAGCATGACGGTCTTCAGTCTAGCATTCCTGTAGTTCAAGAGTGAATAAGGAAGTGCAAGGCTAGCTGACAGCTGTCAGATGAGTTCATCGCTCTCTATGGTCATATTTTTCTTTCATTTAAGCTTCAGGCCAGTTAAAAAGGAGCTCTGATAGGCCTGGAATCAGTATCGGTTAATTGCCTCTCTATTGGAATCAGGCCTCTTCAATCGATCTTCTATTTCTATATAGGCTAATGATTCCATTTTTTGATAAACATGTGATTCGCATCTTGCTTTCAAAACATTTGCTACTGTAGCCGTAAATTTTGATAGCCGATGGGCTGTGATAAGACTGGAATATGCAGAAAATGTAAATTTTAATGTATTGAAAGAAAAAAAAAGAAACAAAAAAGTTTAGCCACAGTGGGATGACTAGGCAGGAAGCTAGAGATGCAGCTCGCCTGCACATTGGCGATACGTGTTTGCTGGATTATGAAATCAATGAACAACGTAATTGTTGGAGGTTACATTGTCCGTCGTGGTGTGAACCCATTAACTAGTGTTTTAGAATACTCAATCAAGGAGCTTGGGAATGGTGTTCAGGTTGATGAGGCGGAACCTGAAATGGTTTCCTACCCACACCAGAAAGATTGCCTGGGGCTGCTGCTTACAGTGATGTGGCCTACTTGTATACTAGTGTTCTATGGGGCTACCCGGAATCTATAGTGGCATGTGATATATGTGAAATATGGCATCACAGTCGCTGAAGTGGCATTGAGGATGCGGAAGCTCTGCCACCTGTTTGTTCACACAGGGCGATTTCGGGGGCCTTTGCTTCGAAAGGGGCGTAGCGGAAAGAAGTAGCGGAATCAGGCGACTTGCCACACACCAGGAAGAATTCCTTCTTAGGCGGATCTAACTCTTTTGACAAATGCCCAGAAGCGTCTGTATACTAGTTCAGTTGAGAACAAGGTGTCGAACTAGACTGATAACTGATCGTCTATCGAATCGCCTCTTTAAAGGCAGGATGCCGAGAATCCTCTCTCTATCTACGAAGAGCAGGCATGTGTGGGACTTTAGGACAAGACTCTGCAAGACCTTTCGTTTAATATGCCTTCTGTACTGTATAACCGGTCTTGGCAAGAACGCCTTCTTATAGAAGAAGCTGCGATGAAGCGAATCTCTCATCTGGAACCCTCTCATTGCCAGCTTGACGGCTTGACTGCATTACCTTCCTCACCTTCCCTTTCTTTGTCCCTTAACTGCTGACAGCAAGCATTCCTGGAGCTAGTAATCTGCCAAAGAATATAAAAGAGAAGTTGCATCCTAATCCGCTCCTGGTGGAAGGGTTGAAGGAGGAATTGCACAATGTGCTATCAAATCCGCTGCATCGAATGCCCTGTTTGGCTCTTTGATCGAAGGAGCTGTTAGGGGAATGGGATTGATGGAAGAATTGGACAAATAAATACTGTTTGCGACGAATACGCTGCTAGTCTTTTGGATGCGGGATTTCCGCTCTTAGGGGAAGATCCGCTCTTTTAGCCCACTTTTTTAGACATCTATTAGACCGTAGGGCACGAACGGAGTGGTTTAACACTTTTGTCCAATTCCTCATCTGCAGAGGGCATTCTTCCAAACAGGGTTTATCCCGCAGCCCAACTTGCTCCTATGTTATGTACTTGTCGGCTTAAATCGGGCTAAGCCCATTTCCTCCAACAGTAACCGCGCATTCGATTCCTTGTATTCTCTAACAGCTCCCTTCTACCCATGAATCCGATTTCTATCTTAAGTATGTCAATTGTTTGTCTTCTTTCCTAGGATCCCATATCTGATTCACGTCGAAAAGAAGCCCTTTCTAGGCCCTTCGGATTCACTTTCTAAGAGGTCATTCTTTGTCCCTCTCTTGGATTAACTGGGATGAGATAAATGCTCTTTCTACTAATTTAATATCTGTCTCGCCTGCCGAATCCTTAGCTTAGCCTGCCTTGTCGAGGTAAAGGATTACTACTAACAGGGCATTTGATGCATCAACTATGTCAGTTCCGTTCCTTGCTGGAGAAAAGTGTTCTCTTGCTCTGAGAATGGAATGCTAGCACTCTGTCTAAAAAAGCGGCTGTTCTACTATATAAGATATAAGAAAATCCTATCTTTGCCATCTTGCTGTGAACAAATCGTCTGTTATCAAATGCCACATCTGACCTAGAAGGCGTCGACATGGTCAACAACTAGACAAAGTCAAGCAGGAAAGACAGCAAGTCCCATCGGCCCGTAATATAGCATACCCTCCGATCAAGAAGTTCCTTGCCTTACCCAGCGTCGAAGAAAAGTTCCTGAACTGAGCTCACTGCCTTCATTAAGGAAAGGTAATCCGGTTGCTTGAAGCTCTCTTCCCGTGTCGATGAAGGGCTATTCCCACTACGCGCTAACTAGAAAAGGAGGAAATGAAAGAGAGTGGGGGCTGATTCTCTAGCAGCTCCCTCTGGCGCTATTTAGCCCTTCTTTCCCAAGCGATTCTCTTGTGTGCCTTTAACTATTGAAAGGACAGGATCACTATGACCTCTGGCTCAAGGACTGGCCTTCTCTTCTTTTAATGCCTACAGAGAGGCCTGCAAGAGCCCTTTTAAGGCATGGATTCCTAAAGGTTCTAAGGCCTATTACTTGACTGAAAGAGTACTCATATTATGGGGGCCTCCCCCAGACCCCCTATCTCGCTTTTTCATTTCCGTTGTCCCTCAACAAATAACATAAGTGAAGTAGCGCTTCATCCCAGGCGACACCTCCGGCCGCCTATGACAGAGAGGCCCTTCCCCCCTTTGAAATGCGGAAGCTCGCTTTATCAGACAACGACTTTAGAAAAGGATGAACGGGTCATTCGTCGCGGGCCTTTCCTGTTCCTGTTGACAGTTGGAAGGCGGGTGAGTTGATTGGCAAGCCAGCTAACGGGGCCACGAAGGGCCCAACGGATTGAGGGCTCGAAATTCTATACTTAACACAGTGAGTTCGAAGTCCTCATTCACCACCAACATGCTTCAATCCAATCTCGGGGGCAGAACCCGATCATCGAGAGAGCATGAAGCTTGCTGGCGACATCGGTGTCGGCGGAGTGTTTCGCAAACCTCCCAGCCTCACCCTAGCCCTAGGGTTGGCTCCGAGATAGGGAAAGTGGAACCCTAATTCTATATAGATCTCTCCTTGTAGATCCTTTATAAACAGGGCAGCTATCCAGGATCTCCGCTTTCACTTTCATACTCTCCTTTATGTTATGTCGCGTGTTTCGCTCGCTAAGGCGAGCTCCACTCCCATGCTTTCCGTTGGTCAACAACCAACAAAAGTTATCTATAGTTCTTCACTACTCCTACAGGCTTGACGGAGTTAAGCTGTCTGGAGGGAATTTTTTTTTATCAAAGAACGCATGCCCTTTTTTCATTTTTAAAAAAGGTTCTGTTGCTTGCGAGGGGCAACCCGCGTTGAGCAATTCGAACCCAATCTTCAACTTTATTGGGAGGAGGTAGGCTTCCAAATGCCCGGTCCGGATCCTACCGACTCGCCACAACAGTGACTCTCTAAGTGTTCGGCGATTCTTGAGCACTATTATACCTTTTATAAAAGTTCTGTTCAAGAGCCACACACCTGGCTGGAACTAGCGAACAACCTTGCTGGAGCGACTCCCACAGGTATGGGTGCTCAACAACTACTTTTGGAATTACACAATCCATCAAGTGAGATCTACCTAGAGGGAGTGAGAATCTTACTTGCATGGAGCAGTGGCGTTTCATGATTCCTTTTTCTTTTTTTCCATGCTTTCCGTTGGTCAACAACCAACCACAGCTCTCTATAGTTCTTCACTACTCGTACAGGAAGGTAAGAACCACTTTTTTTTCTGGAAGGAAGCGCACCCTTCCCGACAGCACCTTTTACAAGTACATCGAATCGTTAGCGCTGGATAAGGCTGAGGTTGGATTTTGTAAAGCTCTGCTAGGGAGAGTGGAGTCGCTTCAGCGGGAGCACTACAATAATGGCGAGCATATTCCCTTTTCATTCACAAGTTCCAGGGGGAAAAATAGATTGTACTCCCTTATGTGGGAATATGCTCGCGAGGAATAGAAAGGGGGGGGACAGGTTGGTTCGAGGACTCGTTGGTCAAAGGAAAGATGGAAACAGGGGAGTTGGCTGATAAAGATGGACAGTAACGATCGCGTAATATCAATTTATCGGCCTCGTCATTGAAAGCGGCTTCCAATTGCTCGGAAATTCTAAGCTATATGGGGGGCTTGGATGGTGAGCAAAAACAATTGATCAAGAAGTTGGTCAACTTTCGCATGAAAGAAGGTAAAAGAACGAGAGTTCGTGCTATTGTTTATCAAACTTTTCATCGCCTAGCTCAAACCGAACGCGATGTAATCAAACTTATGGTTGACGCCGTAGAGAATATAAAGCCCATATGCGAAGTGGAAAAGGTAGGAGTAGCAGGTACTATTTATGATGTCCCTGGGATTGTAGCCAGGGATCGTCAACAAACCTTAGCTATTCGTTGGATCCTTGAAGCAGCTTTCAAACGACGTATAAGCTACAGGATAAGCTTAGAGAAATGTTCATTTGCTGAGATACTGGATGCTTACCGAAAGAGGGGAATTGCACGTAAGAAAAGAGAGAATCTTCATAGACTGGCTTCCACCAATCGAAGTTTCGCGCATTTCAGATGGTGGTAAAGTGAGACCACATAAAGAGCTCTTCCTCATTCAGTCTGATTATTCAGTAAGATATGGTTTGACCCTTTTTCTTTTTGTTTGAATCTTCATATAGAAAGCCGGCCTTCCTCATACTCCTCCCTTCATTCATTGAGTTGGAGGAATCCATAGGGGCCCGCCCGTTATGCATTCCATGAAATAACCCTTCTTTGTATGACTTCTCTTTTGCCTCAGGTCGAATGAATCCGAAAGGGAGATCAATCAAAAAAGAGGCCATGAATGAAGAAGTAGTGGGCCTTTCACCCTCTTTCTAGTGACTCGGGGAGCTGATCTGATAAATGCACTTCAAAGGGAGGGAAGCTAGGTTTCCCATGTTGGTATGGCCGGGCATAAAAGATTTTGAAGTTAGGTCAAAAAGAAGAGGTAGAGAGAGAGAACAGAACGGAACCGATAGCCCCGAATTATGTCAGGGCAAGAGAAAGAAAAGAAAAGTAAGGACTCTCGTTTTCCGCATACGCATATAGGCTGTGAAAAAGAAGTCCACTTTTCCAATAGAGAAAGAGAGTGATTCGTCTACTTTGTTAATAAGGTAACGGAACGAACTTCAAGTACTTCGTAGGACGCCGCCGTTTGCTAAGATGTGCTTCCACATCGTGAGCTTTAGTGCACAAGTCGTCGAATCCCTTAAAGGTTTGGGGCAGGGGACGACAAGTCGTGCCTGAAGTTGTTCATGCACATCTTGAGGAGCTCTTGCGGAGTAAACTTCTGGGGACAGGCAAAAGTAGGGGCTCGCCACCTTGCAATGAACTCCGTGACAGGTTCATGCTTGGTCTTGAGTTGTTCGGGCACTCCAACCCTTCTTTGTGTGTTGCTGAACTGCTTCCTGAACTCCGAGACCCTTGCTTCCCAAGTCGGGATCGACTCTTCAGAGAGGTGGGCGTACCGTGTAAAGGCGGGCCCCTCCAATGATTGTACGAAAAGCCTAAGGCACAGTGCCCCATTCTGCGCTACCGGCCCACATCTTACCAGGAAATGCGCTAGATGCTGGTGCGGGTCTCCCCGTTCCGTCGAACTTTAGTCTGGCTGAGAGAACCCTGGCGTATACGGCACGGAATCTATCCAAGCCGGATAAGGTTTGGTGATCATGTGGTTATCCTCCTCCTTTTCCTTGGCCTCTTTTACTCTTTTCTTGACCAACTGATTCATTGTTGCGAGGAGGGTTGTCAAGCTTGTATAAAAAAAGACGTATAATAAATCGTTGATTGCTATTCTTGAACCTCTTCACCATGCTAATAAGATTCAGGAATTCTCCAACAGAATGGGTTTCCACTTTTCATTGGCAAATCAAGAGGCAGATGATAAAATATGGCTCTGTTGGAATCATGAAGTGAATGTAGTGCTTGTCGACGCGTTTGAACAGTGTATCACAGTCGACCTTAATTCTGATCTGGTAAGGCTTACCATTGTTTATGCAAAGTGCTCCATTCAGGAGAGACGGCTTCTTTGGGAAAAACTTCAATTACTGTCCTAAGACATACAAGGTCCATGGATGGTTGCGGGTGATTTTAACGCAATTTCATATGTGTCTGAAAAACTTGGTGGCAGACCTCCAAATCTTTATCTTTAGAGGAATTCAAATGAAAAATTCACGGACTCGCCATTTCTGTGAGAGATCCGATCCCAGTTGGTTTCAACTTTTTCTTCCCTCTCAATTCCATCCATATCCCGCCTTCAATCTGAATGATCTGGAATTCATTTCCAATTCCTTATATCAACTAATGGGGATACCGGGAGGGAGGAGAGAAAGCACCCCGCTAACTTTTTCTTTCTTCTACCAATGATCAGTAGATTGAGCACTAACGGAATATCGAGAAAGAAAGAGCGGAGCAACTACATCAAAAAAGTGGGAAGTAGTGCTTTCTACGGCTACTTTCTCTCTTATATTATGATATTTCGAGTTAGAGGCGTGATCTATTATATCAACTAAGTGAACGAGGTACAGAGAAAGCGAATGTTACGAGCCTGTTGACGTTTTCTATATTTTTCATTCCGGTGGGACAAAGGTATTCCTATTTTATTAAATTTAAAGATAAGTTACACGATCTAATCTACTAAAAAGCCTGGGTGAAATAGAGGTCATAGGTTAAGTACAAGACAGAGAGGAATTTGGTGTTGCAGGATTGATGACCGGAAAAGGGTTAATAATTTGTTGATTAGTTTTAGCAGGTATATTGGTATGAATGAACATATTATAAATATAGAATATAGAAGAATCTCGCCATACGGCACGAGCAGTTGAGTACTATCATGCCTTTGTTCTGTGAAAGAAACTAAAAAACTTGCGAAGCACGCACCTCAATTACCCTGCCTGTGTGAATTGAACGAACTGACAAGTACAACCAGCTTGCTTAAGCTGGGTTTCCACCTATTTGTGAGTTTCGGCCATTTGAAGCAAAGTCTAAAGGACGTATTCGTTGCCGATTTGGGGTTCTGATGGAAGATACTGCTGAGGTTATACACAAAGTACACACGTGATTCTGCTCTGGAAAAACTCCCTGTGGTCCAGAGAGAGATGAAGTTTATAGTCAACCTCTGCCTCTCAGATAGCTTTCTTTTCCAACACTTCTATGTAGAGATGGGTGTAATATTAATATGATTAATAGTTTAAGTTTACTTGCAGTTTTTCAAAGTCTCAAATTTAGGGCTTGGTTCTGGCCTTGTTTCGTAGTGAATTTATGGATTTGAATAATTATAACACTGAATTCAAATTTGAAAATTCAACTTGACTTGTACCCGGAACAGGGAATAAGGATATCCAATTTAAATCCGGGTTCTTTTTTCTATTTTGCGCTTAGATGTGCTCGGCAGATGCTAAAGAAAAAGAGCGTGATGGCAAAGAGTTGATCGAGCGAATAATCACAGTTCTCAACTATCACGACTACTGGCGGAATTTCACTCAATTAAATAAACTATACCCTCATAAAACGAAGTAGTACTCCCCCACAGCTGTTAACACAATTTTAATGTCATTCTCGACTCTATCCCTGACTGGGTGTTTGATTTCAGGCCCTTTCGAGGGAGGTATCTGATTGGTTAATGTCAGCCCGGCTTGCATGGACTTCCGGTGGTTCTTAGTTGACAACTGCATTGCAATTTTAAATAAAAAAGTAAAAAGATGCTTGTACGCACATTAGATTTGCTAACTCAATTGATCCTACTGTGTCTAGATCAGGGTTCCCGTTTAAGAAAGCTGTGTTAGCTTTGTATTGGCTCCCATCTTACTTAACGGGGGCCCTAGTTGAATACCGATCAAAATTGTGTGAAATTTTTTAACTTTTCTAATAGAGAATTATTAGTTATGTAAAATACCCCGAAAAGTCCTCATTTACCCCGGCAGGTAAGCTCCGCAGCGAAAGGAATGAAATCCTCTGCTGCGGTCGTGAAAGGTGATCAAATCAGTTTACCTTCTAAGAAGCTATTGGCTATATGCTTAACACATGCAAGAAAAAATAGAATAGATAAACTTTCTTTGTTAGGTCAGGAAGCAGTAAGATCAGTAATGGTCCAAAAAGAGGAATAGCGGCCTTATAACTGTTCTTCTCTTTCTTTCTAAAAGGTGATAGATAGAAGGACTACTAGTACTTTACTAAGAAAGCTATCCGTAGATGCCTTATTCAGTCTTAGAGCTAAGAGTTAAGCGCTTAAATCAATTCAAGCCGTTTGGTTGCTAAATGCAAAAAAAAATTTATCAAAAAGATTTTTTCATTACTACTACATAAAGCACTACATTACATAAACAACCACATATGCCTTTAATAGAGCTTTAAAAGCATTATGCTAACTACATTAATTATTTAAAAAACATAAAGAAGTCAAAGGATAGGCCTTAACAAGTAGACAGAAGATAAAGTCACGACTTTTTTTAATTTCTTCTAGTGGTTTTCCCGGTCACCGAGGGTGACAGCCCGCACAATGAGTGCTTGCTGCTCCTCCTGCAGCACTTGCAGCCTCCTCTGCCTTTCCCTTATACCCTCTCTGGCAGCGCCAATGCGCTCTTCTGCCTCTGCAGGATCTCTTGCTCTAACATTTCTTAAAAAGAGGTTTAGCGCTCTACGACGCTCTTCAATTTCATTTTTCAGTTGCCCCATTTCGGCAGCAATTGCGGAAAGCCTGTTTGTAACAGCCATAGCCATACGTGCTATTACTCAATTTCTTTGATTTGAATTTGATGAAGACACTTATCGAGCCTCTATTTATAGAGTGGTAGAGGAATCTCGCCATGCGTCACGAATTAGATGGCAGGCACAATTCTTACTAGTTCTCCGCACTACTTTTCTGCAGTTGAAGACTCTCATGCCTTTTTAATGAAAAACTGGCTGGCTCTGGCTACCTTGCGGAGCAAACAAAATCTCCCCAAATCACACTGCCTGTATGAACAAACAAACTTTGCACAACCAGCTTACGTAGAAAAGATTCCATGCCAATAGACTCGTGACATCCATGTACTGAGTCGTCAAATGAGCCACGTTAAGAAAGCCCAAGCTTATACGCATTGGCCCACAGGGTGTCCCAAGAGGGCCCGAATGAAAGACCCAAGCTTACATGAACCATCAAAGAAAGTCCTACAAATAAAGACTTGGGCCTGTCAAGCCTGCTTTCCTCGATGGAAGCCCACAGAAGGGCCAAAACACAACAAGCCTACCCATCATCAAAGCAAGCCCAAGCCCATGCAAGAAGGACCTCATTGTCATGGAAGCCCTTTCCTTACTCCTCAATATAGTCTATGAGAACGTTTTTCTGACCAACTCTCATGGCTTTAGGAGGGGGCGGGCCCCTAAGCTAGCTCTCGCCTTCTTCAGGATTTGCTCCACAATTCCAGCTATGATCGAATGAATGAAGTTAGAAGCTAAGGGCTTTGGTCGAGTGCTTTGCCAATCATTCTTCTATGTACGAGAGTCATAAGGCAGGGGAAAGAAAGGCAGCTAGGAAGACAAGCTAATCCGAAAGGGCCAGCCCGAGCCAAGGACTAACAAGAAAGAGGAGAGACCGAGATGTGATTTGGCAGATGTACAGCAAATTTTGTGGGAATTCAGAGCACCTGTAGGTCTAGCTTTCTAGTTATCTTAAAGCAAGTTTTGCAAATTAGGGTCTTATCATTGCTTTTTAAAGTAAAAACTTCCAAACAAGATCAATTATTTTAATGCTTTGAGTTTATAGTAAAGAACAAGAGACTTTTTCATTTGGTGAATTTTAAACGTTTTCTTTATGGAAATCAAACTTGGTCTCGGTTTTCCTGGAAAAGTCTTGAGCTAACCTCTTTAACTCCCCATCGTCATCTCTAGCACCACACTCACATCTCACCATCCAAGTATCAGATCCACCTTCGTACCTCAAAGGCGTGTCTAAATCTATCCCACTTCCACTCACACCAACTCCTGCTCCCGATTCAACTACTCCAAAAAGTACTTCCATATCCTCCATTTCATCCAAGCCTTCGATTCCGATAACCACAAACCATTCTGTGATAAAAGAAGTATCCCTCAGTGCACTTTCAGCTGCTTTCTTTAGGTCTCCAATAGTTGCATGCATAGGCACTACTACTATCTCACCAGGTGGCAAGCCCCTCTTGACTTCAATTTCCTTATCAGTTGAACTGGGCAAGAGTCGGCAAATGATTGTCAACCACTGCTCTTCCTCTCCCTTTGGTCGAGCTACTTTCCTCTTCCTCATCCCTAATTGGAAATTCCTTCACGAAGTGCTTGGTGTCCAATATTGCTTAAGTAGCCAACTCCACCAACTCTGATTCTGGGTATCCTAGCAGCACATGCTCATACAGATAAAGCACATCATTGCTAACATCAACTCCAGGAACTAGAGTTGCTGATGAAAGGGACTGAAGAACTATCTCTTTCTTTTCTTGCAATGCGTTCACAATCACTTCCGCTGCAAACTCTAGTCTTCTTTTAGGCCATCTGCTATCCATGTGAGTAATAACAGTAGTGAACTTCCTATAACTCACAGACTTTTCCTTCATCGGGTGCTTGATCTGGAGGGCTGCTCTGGTTGTTGTAATGAGCTAAGAATCTCCAGTGCTCTTTCATAATTGTGTTCTGTGACGCCGAAGCTTCCTTGGCAGAACCTGTACCCCCATCTACCAAACCAAGAGTGTCCGTAAGCAACGCCATGGAGAAGACGAAGGTCCATAGACCGCTTCTTTGGTAGATCCTCAACAGTGATTTTCCTCTCATATGGTTCCCTCCTTATGTGCATAAAAATAGTATTATATATATATATATATATCTATATATATATTACTATTAATTTCTTCTTCAAATCGACCTAAAAATAGAATAAATTATAAGTGTCTTAGCACCTTTTCTTTACTCGTGATTCAGGCAATCCAATCTTCCGTGTGTAAGGTGGAAGCCCCCCAAAAAGGTTTTCCATTAATGGGTGATCAAAAGCATCCGGTCGATATTAGATAGAATGCTATAAACCTTAAAAGAGAGATTTTTGAGGGACCAGGCTTTGTCGTTTAGTCCTCTGAAAGTGAAATTGCTAAAAAAGAAAAAAAGGGATACACCAACCATCCGCTCCGAGCTGTGTACCTCCGTCTTGAGTTGCTTTGCCGAAGACTCCTCGCGTTTCTTAGTTAGAGAGTAAAGGGCGGTGTAAGTGGTTCCCCGTTTGCACCCCTCTTTCTCAGTTTGAGCTGATAGACTTCTTCTCCTATTCGCGAGAGTTTCACTTGCTTAGGCTTCCTCTTGGCTTTGCTTCATCCTCTCCATTTCTAGCCCTTGTAAGTTGAGTTGATCCAGAAAGGTATATATTTAAGGCACCTCTAGGAGGGGAAAACGGCTTCATTACCGAAAAACATTCGTTTCAACATGTCGAGGTATCATACGATCTTCAGAAAGGCGATTTCTTGGATAGTAACCTGTTCTGTTGGCTTGGCCCCTTCCCCGGAGGGAGTCTTTTTTAGTAGTTGAGAAGCAACCTCTCTTCCCATTTAGGTCGGAGCGTCAAGATGAGTTTTAGTTACAGGGTTATTCACAGGTTTGAGTGAGATACATTACATATGATTTTAAGCAAGGAGCGAACGCAGCTGTTCGTCGGAAAGACTTCTCCTCTTCTCCTTTTGCACCGCCCATTTCGTCGTCTACTAAATAATATATATGATCCTGTAAGGGTAGGAACTCTCGCTACCTTGTACGTAAGACTTTCTCTTTATTCGCGAGAAAAGCATGCCAGAATCTCTTAGGTAATAGTTGCATGCGGGAGTATTCCGAATGGTAAACTATATATAGGCCTAGGCAGTTTAGTTTCCCTTGTATAGCTGCCCTTTCCGAAGTTAGTGAGCCTAGCTCAACCGTTGGGAGAGGCAGAAGCAGCAAGGCCTCGTCATCAAGATCTTAGTCAACGGCATCTGCCAACAAACAAGTCTTTTACGCCAAGAAGCTCTTCTTCAGTTCCGCGTAAAGAAATTGCTTGATGAGATAAGTGCAGGTATTCTACAGTTTCCATTGCATTTCCAAGGTGAAGATTCTCGTGTTCGGTTAGCAGGAAGTGAAGCTTTCTTATCCAGGAAGTTACTTTTCGCAATGCAAGTCCTGTTTATCAATTAGTCGAGTCGCTTTTAATCTGTTTTTGAAATCATCCGGTTGAGCTAAATGGAAGGCAGAATAGGGCTACGGACCTTGAGAGAGGTGGGAATTTGGATGAGCAGCTGCATAATGAGACAAATACATTCTCGCGAACAGCAGCCGCATCATACCTATAGGTGCTGACCCTTGGTTACATTGGTTCTAATCTGCAGCTCACTTTTAAAAGGAATTATTATCGCTTAGCGCTTGTGCTAAGGAAGATATATAGATTTGCGGAAGAACTCTGCCGCCCGAGAAGCTTGAGCTTGAAAGCGGTATCGTACACACTTATCTTTATTCTCGTAAACAAAAACCGGGAGAAGGTCCATTGAAAGAAGGAATTCGCGCCTACCATAAACTCCCAGTCAGGAGAAGAAAGATCCCGAGAATTTCTACCCACTAGGGGACTTTCGCCCGAGGATACGGGAACATGAACAAAAGACCGTAGGAGTTGGGAGCAGCCCTCGCTTCGCTCATGCGTAACCGCGTGGTTAAGTACTCTATTCTATATTGCCTTACTAAACCTTACTAAACAAAAAATAAACAGCAGGATCTGCATCAACGGTAATTGGTCGCTATGTTGTGTCCCATCAGCTTGCTTCTGGCGAGATGAATAGCTTGTTTCTTCCATTCCGACCTTCGATACGAGGATTCATCCGAAATCGATTGGTTAACGCGAAAGCTGGAATTACTTCGGCCGTGGCACGATCATAAGAGCAAACCCTAAAGTCTATTTTCCACAAACGAATGCCATAAAAAAGGGAGATGAGCTTGCAAATCATTAAAGGAGATTAAGTAGGAAAGTCCTACCCCGAATCCATTATAGATTAATTAGTCAGCTGCCGCAGCTGCCCGGATATAAAGTAAAAAGACAGGATTTCCACTTCAATGGTGGGAAGGGGTTGTGACCTACGACCACCATAATAGATGAATGCATTAATTTGAATTTCTACAACATGGCACTAAGGCAACCAACGTTTTCTAACATATGTGAGGTGCTAACGGGAAGATTGTAATCTTTCTTTAATTGATCCTAGCTCTCGCCTTGGTGCTTGTGATGCAGGGATACGTGAGTCACCGCCTAACTATCAGCCTATACCCAAAAACGATAAAGGGTACAAAACTCGATCAACCCCTGTCTTCCATGGATTATTTGATTACGTAGTTCGCCTGGATAGTTTAACCTGGGATTAGAGCCCATATATGTGTACCTGGAGGGGCTTGTACCCTAGAGGTTGCCAATCTATCGATACCAGACTCAACTCTAATAATATAAAAAAGAAGTGAGTAAACTCCATAACGTAAAAAGACCGAAATTAGACCACTAAAGCGACGACCTAGAAGGGTACCCCTTCAACCCCTATAATTGCTTGCTGAAGGACAACTCTGGGAAGCTTGAAAAAGACCAAATAACAGTAACATAATCACAATATCATAGATTAGGCCGAACATTTCATTCTACTTAAGAAAAGAGGCCAAAATAGAATGTGCAACTCAGCCCTTGACCCTTTGGGATGCGATTGATCTGTTTTTCCAACTAGACTTTTCAACCTAACCCAAAGTTATATTCGTAGGTCGGTTACTATATATCGTAGGTTGGTTAGGTCGGCTTGCCTCTAACCTGCTCTCATGACTGCTAGATTACATACTTTACTTTTGTTCCTTCCTGCGTTTATATTTTTCATTGTCTTGAACCTTTATTTTTTCTCTTCGGTGACTCCCTCTCCTTTCCCTGCGCCCGCGGTCAAGCTACTTCGTTCCTTTCATCAATCAAGCTACTTCGTTCCTTTCAGTCGAGCGAGTCTAGCTCCCCTGCTTGCTTTAGAAATGGAGGGCTAAATAGCGCCTAGCTCCCAGTCATAACAGTTGGAAACGCACGGCTAGGTCAATCAGCATAAGAAGAATCCGACGCTGAGGATTGACTCTTCTCTTTTTAAGGAGTTTTCTTAGTCTTTTCTTGGAGCTAGAGCATCTAGGTCTTTTATGATATGATATTGAATCATTCCTTCTT